TATTCCAAAAAAGACTATTAATTCTGCAACAAACCCACTCATACCCGGTAACGCAAGAGAAGCCATCGATAAGATACTGAACATCGTGAATATTTTTGGCATTGGGATAGCGATTCCGCCCATTTCGTCGAGATAAACAAGACGTATTCTATCATAACTTGTTCCGGCTAAGAAAAAAAGCGCAGCGCCAATAAATCCATGAGAGATTATTTGGAAAATGGCTCCGTTGAGTCCCATATCGGTTAGAGAGCCAATTCCTATAATTATGAAACCCATATGAGATACAGAAGAATAGGCTATTCTTTTTTTCAAATTACGTTGACCTGGAGATGTTAAAGCGGCATAAATTATTTGTATTGTACCTACTATCAGCAACCAGGGAGAAAATATAGAATGAGCGCGAGGTAATAATTCCATATTGATCCGAATCAACCCATACGCTCCCATTTTTAATAAGATTCCGGCTAGAAGCATACAAGTACTGTAATGTGCTTCTCCATGAGTGTCTGGTAACCATGTATGGAGGGGTATAATCGGCGATTTGACAGCAAAAGCAATAAGAAATACAATATAGAATATTATTTCCAATGCTACAGGATACGATTGATTCAATGATGTTTCAAAATTTAATGTCGGTTCATTGGAACCATATAAACCGATACCCAAAACGCCTACTAAGAGAAAAATGGAACCCCCGGCAGTATACAAAATAAATTTTGTAGCCGCGTACAGGCGTTTCTTTCCTCCCCACATGGATAAAAGTAGATAAACAGGAATTAATTCTAATTCCCACATGATAAAAAAAAGTAAAAGGTCTTGAGAAGAAAACGATCCTATTTGACCGCTGTACATCGCTAACATCAAGAAATAGAATAAACGGGAATCTCGAGTAACTGGCCGAGCCGCTAAAGTAGCTAAAGTGGTGATAAATCCCGTCAGTAAAATGGGTCCTATAGAAAGTCCGTCTATTCCTAATCTCCAGTAAAAATCAAAAAAATTAATCCATTTATAATCCTCCGCCAGTTGGACTAATGAATCGTCCAATTGAAAATGATAACCGAATACGTATGCCGTCAGAAGAAGTTCTAATATACATATACATATTGTATACCATCTAATTATCTTATTTCCCCTATAAGGGAGAAGGAAAATTAAGGAACCCGCGAATATCGGCAAAACTACAATTATTGTTAACCAAGGAAAATAATTCGTGGTAAAGACAAGATACACTTAGACCAGAAAACCCGTACTCAAAAATAAAAAAGCGCAAAATATATTATTTTGAGCAAGGGTTTTGTCGGTAAAAAAAAAAAAAAATAGATTTGTAAAGGATTTTCTGGAATGTATCAATAAGCTAGACCCATGCTGCGAGTTGTTTCATGCCATAAATAAACCCGCACACTCAAGAAATCTGTTGGGCAGGCGGATTCGCATCTTTTACAACCGACACAGTCTTCGGTTCTTGGAGCAGAAGCGATTTGTTTAGCTTTACATCCATCCCAAGGTATCATTTCTAATACATCTGTAGGACAAGCCCGAACACATTGAGTACACCCTATACATGTATCATAAATCTTTACTGAATGTGACATTTGATCTATAAATTTTTAAACATCATAAAATTTCGATCGAGTAGATTTGTAAATGAATCATAGTTACCAGATGAATCAATGATTTACCAGAATTTTGCGAATTAATCTATTTCTGGATCGGTTCATGAGAGGGGGCCAAGATACTTTGATTTCTTCTGTTTTCGCAAATATGAGCATAGTCATACATTACGTATTATACATGCTAATCAAAAAATTGATGAATATTAGAATTTCCGGAATTAATACTATTTATTACAACTACTTATTCAACAAATTCGATTGATTGATACGAATTGATTTTTTATTACGATAAATTGACGAAACAATAGCCAGTCCGATAGCTGCTTCAGCGGCTGCAATAGCTATAACAAAAATGGAGAAAATGTCTCCTATTAATTGGCGACTATCAAAAAAATCAGAAAATGTTATGAAATTTAGATTAACTGCATTCAGTATAAGTTCAAGACACATAAGGGCTCTAACCATATTTCGGCTCGTGATCAACCCATAGATACCGATAGAAAATAAATAGGCACTCAAAACAAGTACATGCTCGAGTATCATTGACCGACTCCTTATTAATCTTAAGTCATTTCAATATGAACAACAATTTAATTTAACCGATTCAATTGACTAGTGTATCCAGGAACAACCTTTAATTTAAATAGAATTGAAGGGAAATAAATGGATATGATAACACAGAACAAAGTTAGTTTGATTTTGAGTACGAGTTTTAACGATTTATTACTGCCGAGCTACAGCAATTGCACCTATCAAAGCAACTAAAAGAATTATTGAAATAAGCTCAAACGGAAGAAAAAAATCGGTTGATAAATGAATCCCAATTTGTTGACTATTACTTATCAAATCTTGCTCTATAATCTGGTTTGATCTTGTAGTCCAAATAATCCCATACCATGAGGTATCTGAAATAGTAGTCATTAGTGAAACAAAAATACTTGTACAAACTATTGAAGTAACCCCATTCCCAATATTCCAAAGATGAAAATCTTCGGAATATTGGGAACCCTTCATAAACATTACAGCAAATATGATTAAAATGTTTATAGCTCCCACGTAAATAAGGAGCTGCGCAGCAGCTACAAAATGGGAGTTTGATGAAATATAAAATAAGGATATACAAACAAGAACCAATCCCAACGAAAAGGCAGAATAAATTGGATTAGTAAGTAATACTACCCCCAGACCTCCTAATATAAGACCCGATCCCAGAAAGACTAACAGAAAATCGTGTATTGGTCCGGGTAAATCCATTCTATGTAAAGAAATAAATAAATTGAAATGTTTCATGACCTTATTGACTTGATCAGGAAAAAGAAAGTTAAGTTACCCCATTTTTCTTCCTAATTTGAAGTAAATTCTAATGGGTGTGGATTGCTGCAGGTACAATTATTCAGACAACCCCGTCCTTTATCCGATATCCGAAATGGCAGCTCGAAAAACTATATTCTATATTTCTTTTGGAATATGACTAGATTTTCAACCCAAATTAAGCCTGGATTCTCGCCAATTAACGAATAGTTGGGATTTGGATTGTAGTTATTTTATTGACAAAAAAAAAAGAAAAAACTCATCCTCAAACCGGAGCCTTGGTAATTGGAAATTATTCTTGAATCAAAGGAGTTATCCATTTTTTATTTGAGGCGAATTCAAAACGGTTCGAATTGTGTAATCGTCAATTACTGGCATTGGTAAACGACCCAAAGCAATTTGATTATAATTCAATTCATGACGATCATAAGTAGAAAGTTCATATTCTTCAGTCATTGATAAACAGTTTGTTGGACAATACTCAACACAATTACCACAAAATATACAGATTCCGAAATCAATACTGTAATTAAGCAACCGTTTCTTTCGAATATCTGTTTCCAATTTCCAATCGACAACAGGTAAATCTATAGGACATACACGAACACATACTTCGCAAGCAATGCATTTATCAAATTCAAAGTGGATTCGGCCGCGGAAACGCTCCGATGTGATCAATTTTTCATAAGGATATTGGATAGTTACCGGTAAATGATTTGTGTGGGATAAGGTAATCATGAAACTTTGACCAATGTATCTTGCGGCTCGTACTGTTTGTTGACCATAATTCATGAACCCGGTTACCATAGGGAACATATCGTGAATATCGATGAATAATTTTATATCTATTTCTTTCTCTTGTTTGAAACAAGTTGCGAATTCTAGAATAGTGTATTTACAATGAAAGAAGTTGGAAAGAGGTTGTTAATAATAAATTCCCTAGAGAAATAGGTAAAAGAAATTTCCATCCAAAATTTAATAATTGATCCATTCTCAATCTAGGTAAAGTCCATCTTGTTGCGATAGGAATGAACAAGAACAAATAAGTTTTCATTAATGTAATAAAGATACCAATTGTCATTCCAAAAACTCCGCCTATTTTATTTATCTCAAAAAGTGTAGGGGCGAGTATATGGGGAATAGAAAAATTCCAGCCGCCCAAGTAAAGAATGGTTACAAAAAAAGAAGAAACTAGTAGATTTAGATAGGAAGCAACATAAAATAAACCAAACTTGATACCTGAATATTCAGTTTGATAACCCGCTACTAATTCTTCTTCCGCTTCTGGTAAATCAAAAGGCAATCTCTCACATTCTGCTAGGGAGGAAATTAGAAAAATGACAAACCCTATAGGTTGACGCCACAAATTCCAACCCCAAAAACCATATTTTGACTGTGCCTCAACTATATCAACTGTACTTGAACTGTTAGATAATCATAGTCGATGATAACATCACTATTTGCATCGCTATTACAGAACCGTACATGAGATTTTCACCTCATACGGCTCCTCGAGAATCGCAAATAAATCTAAGGACCGAACCCATTTATTTTGATATGTTTATGTTTGTAGGATGGATAGAGTCAAAATCTATCAAAAGGTCCCAATTAGACCGCTGGAATTCTGTCCGTTAGACTAAAAAAAGTACTTCTGAATTGATCTCATCCCTTCTTAAATTTAATAATTGAAATTAAATGTTTCTTTTTTGAGTAATAACTTAATCCTTCAATAAAATACTCTTACTCTTTGCAGTAGCGCTATTTCGACCTGTTGTTTTCGATTACGAAAAAGAATTCGACATTACATTAATTCATGAATTATGATAAGAATTCCATCTATATATATTTTCATTTCTATTCTTTTTTCTCAAAGGGGATTTCAAAAAAAAAAGGATTATTTCGTTTCGGTTAGTTATTTTTTTAATAGGTGGATAGGACATACTCTGGGCCGGAATCCTGGGAAGTACTGCCTGATCATTTCTACCAACTTAAAGCCCCATTAGTATTCTTTGTTAGGTAAAAAGAAAAATGTCTCATTTACACAATCTCCATTACTAACCCTTTGTGTACCTTGGTTTTCCTAACCATCCACTTATTCTTGCTCAACCCCCTGTTATGGTATATGCTAATACATCTAAACGGTAGTAAAAATTCCATACAGTGGATTTTTTGAACCCGCTTCAAGCCGTGATGAGCAATCAACGAATCCGGGGATAAATAGTCTTTATTGTTTATGTTTTATTCTGCTTAACCCTTGTACATAGGAAATGAGACTCAATCTTTTTACTGCAAATTGATAAGCTGTTTTCTTTCACTCATATAACTTCTGATTTAGTTCATCAATCCGAATGCTGAACAAAAAAACAGATATATATTCAATTCATTCAACTTATTTCCTAGAAAGACAAGAAAGGAAATAGGGAAAGATTTATGTCTTAACGAGTCGCACGTAGAGAGATTGATAACACACATAGAGTTAATGGTATTTCATAACTAATCGATTGAGCAGCGGCTCGTAAACCACCTAAAAAGGAATATTTATTATTTGATCCATATCCGGACATAAGAAGTCCAATGGGAGCAATACTTGAAATAGCGATCCATAAAAAAACGCCAATATTGAGATCGGCTAGAATAAGCCGATAACTAAAAGGAATTACCGAATAACTTAGTAGAATTGATATGACTGCTATGGATGGCCCGATACTAAATAAACGAGTATCTCCTCTAGATGGAAGAAGATTTTCTTTGAAAAGTAATTTTGTCCCATCTGCTAGAGCTTGGAGAATTCCTAAAGGACCGGCGTATTCAGGTCCAATACGTTGTTGTATCCCTGCGGAAATTTCTCTTTCTAACCATACAATTACTAGTACACCTATTGTGATTCCGAATACAAGAATCAAAATAGGGATAAGCATCCCTATGATCCCATAGGCTTCTTTTAAGTATTCCAATTTTGAAAAAGAATTGAGTTCTGTTGTATCAATTATCATTTTAACGATCAACTTCTCCCATAATGATATCTATACTACCTAGTATCGTCATAATATCAGCCAATTTCATTCTTTTAACTAACTGAGGAAGAATTTGCAAATTGATAAAACCCGGCGGGCGGATTTTCCATCTCCAAGGAAAAACGCTTTGATCCCCTATTAGAAAAATTCCCAACTCTCCCTTTGGGGCTTCGACTCTCACATAAAGTTCTTGTTTCGACAATTCAAAAGTAGGAGAGGGTTTTTTACTAATGAATCGATATTCAAAATCATTCCATTCAGGATCCCTTGCTCTATCAAAGCACCGGATTTCTAAATTTTCATAAGGCCCTCCCGGAATTCCTTCTAGAGCCTGTTGAATAATTTTTACAGATTCCGTCATTTCACTGATTCGGACTAAATAACGAGCTAATGAATCTCCTTCTTTTTGCCACTGAACTTCCCAATCAAATTCGTCGTAACACTCATAACGATCTACTTTACGAAGATCCCATTGTATTCCGGAAGCTCGCAGCATTGGTCCTGATAAACCCCAATTTATTGCTTCCTCTCCGTCAATAATGCCTACCCCTTCCACCCGCTCTAAAAAAATAGGATTTCGCGTAATAAGTTTTTGATATTCAGCAACTCCTGTTAAAAAATAATCACAGAAATCAAAACATTTATCTATCCAGCCATGAGGTAGATCAGCAGCCACCCCTCCGATACGAAAATAATTATGCATCATTCTCATACCGGTGGCAGCTTCGAATAGATCATATATTAATTCTCTTTCTCGAAAAATATAGAAGAAAGGGGTCTGTGCACCAATATCTGCCATAAAGGGACCAAGCCATAATAAATGAGAAGCTATACGACTCAACTCCAACATGATTACTCTAATATAGCTGGCTCTTTTAGGTACTTGAATATTTCCTAATCGCTCTGGTGCATTTACGGTTATTGCTTCAGTGAACATAGTAGCTAAATAATCCCAACGTGTTACATAAGGCAGATATTGTATAATTGTTCGGTTTTCTGCAATTTTTTCCATTCCCCTGTGTAAATAGCCCAGTATTGGTTCACAGTCAATAACATCCTCACCATCTAGAGTAATTATGAGTCGAAGAACACCATGCATTGATGGGTGGTGAGGACCCATATTTACCATCATGAGGTCCTTTCTTTTAACTGGTACATTCATAAGTTTTTCCCCGATTCATTTGTCCATGAGTTGCTGAAAACGAAAAGAAATTCATCAAAATTCAAGATTTAATAAATCAAATAATTAAAGTTCTTCAAATTAATGAGTTTTTAGTTCCCGAATATCCAACCGACCGATTAATTCTTTATAACGTACTTTATTTTTCTTTGACAAATAAGCCAGCAGCCTTTGACGTTTTCCTAGAATTTTCCGTAGACCTCTCTGAGATAAGTAGTCTTTTCTGTGCAATTCCAGATGTGAAGTAAGTCTTCGTATCTTATTGGTGAAATTGAATACTTGAAATTCAACGGATCCCTCTTTTTGCGAAATAGCTGAGATGACTGAATTTTTTACCATAAAACGAAATCCGCCTCCCCTTATCTTTTTTTAATTAAGATATGAATTTTACTAATCAGTAATAATAATAATATTGACCATTTTAATCTGGTATACAGAATTTCATTTTGGACTTCTAATTTTATTAAATAAAACTAATTAATCAACGATCGACTCAATTTTCGATTTCATCGTGGCATTCACAAAATAATAAAATTCAGTTGAGTCCTTTTGATACATCATTTTCTGTTTGCTTTCATATAACAGATATAGAACAGGATATATAGGAAAAAAATATACCATTACATTATCCAATTTTAAATAGTGGATACATACGGATCCTTATCATACTGAAACGGCTCCCGTTATTGGTATCAAACCAATAGCGATTTATACAAGCCAAGTCCTCTAATCGGTAATTGGGCCAAAGAAAGAATTTTAATTTAATTAACTTATCTTTATCACGATGTTTGCGTTCATCCAGAACTTGATCGCAATTTTTTATGTTATTCACATTCCAAAATACTGGATTTTTATTTATACCATTCCTATTCTTTGAATTGAAACAAATTAGAATTCTCAATTCTCTGCGACGTTTAGACGATAAAATATTTTCAGGAATAAGTAAATCATAATGATTTTTGTCTCTATTTCCGGCTATTCTTCGATGCCTTGAAATGCATTTTTTAAAACTTTTTTTATCAACATATTTTGTTTTTTCGTATCTTTGATTAATTTGGTGCTTACTCTTCTGAATCGATGAAATACTTATGGTTTGATACATAATAAATTGTCCATCATTTTTTACAGATAGACGAATCGGTTCAATGACTAAAATCCCCTTTTTAATCAATTCTGCAAGAGATAAATTTTTCTGAGTCAGCATTATATCTAAACTCATTTCTCCTCCTTGAATAGAAGATATAGTAATTTCTTTTGGATTTATCACTCTAAGCAGAAGACAATATACCTTGATATTATTTAGTATTCTTTGATTTACAGAATCATCCCATCTCAATTGAAAAAGCAAATACTTTTTTAGTAAGAAATTTAGTTCTATTTCTGTATTACTCTTTTTCTTTTTATGTTTTATTATCTTTGATCTTGTATAATCTTTTTCAATACCTTTTTCTTGGTTTGAGAGAACCAACCTAACATCCCCTTGACCTGCGGTTTCTTTTTTTTCTTTATTTTCCAATTTTTTTTCATTCGATGATTTGAAAAAATCTCCTTTTTGTTCTCCCTTGATATTTTCACTAACATTGCCATTTTCCGTAAAGTTTAAAAGAAGTAATTTGATCGGTATGACCCAGGGTTTTTTTTTATATGCATTATAAAGTAGTACAAATTCGGAGAAGAACCAAAGTTCCAGATTCGATATCGGACGATTTAGTATTTCTTCATTCATTCCCATCCAATCAAATCTTTTTTTATTGGATGGGTTGATTTCTTGATCTTGATGAATCGTGATAGAAAAAAATGCTTTTTTATCTGTTTTATCAACCTTTTGATAATTACTAGCCTTAGTATTTTTATTACTGTTGGTGTCAATATTGACCCAGGCCTCAATATCGATCTTATTTCTAAGACAAAAATGGAGAATTCTCCAATCAAAATATTTTCTATTCGGATTTTTTTCAAAACCCGTATCCGTAATATTATCTTGTCCTGGATAATTATTGATAAAGATACTTTTCAGCATAGTCAAAAATTTACGTTTATGTGTGTTGTAATTATAAGAAATCTCTTGGTTATTATTTACTTGTAATGGTGATTCATAAATATAGGAATTCTTCTTATCTTCATAATTAATAAATTTATATGATAAAAGATCATATCTATAGTGTTTTTTAAAATTCTTTTTTTTCTTTGGTAATGGATTCGCTTTAGAATCATTTTCTTTTTGATAAGAACTCCCCCTTTTTAAATCTTTATTTTGAGCCATACGACGCGGATTCACTCTATTTCGCCATTTTTGTGGTACTAATCTAGACCATCTAATTTGAGATAAATTGTATTGATAATGACCCCTTAACCAGTTTTTCCATTGATAAAGTTTATTATGTTTTAATTCGGAATGAAATATTCTCTCCACTCCAAAAAAATCTTTTATTTCATTCTTAAAAAAAAGAGATGTTCTATCTTGATATTGAAGGACGGATCTTAATTTATACAAGTTAATAACTTGGGTTTGGGATATTTTGTAAAATACATATGCTTGTGACAAGGAGAATAAGTCAAAAAAAAAATTTGAATTCTTATTTGAAATTGACTTTATAAAATCAATTGTATTTTGATTTGTTTTATCAATTCTTTCTTGATTTGTTTCATTATTGTAAATGTATTTATTAAGAATTTTTTTTGTTGATTCAAGAAAAATTTGTGTATTGATTCTGGGAATATTACTAATACATAGAAGGATATCCACGCGGATCCTTTCGCCGAAAAATTTAATAAAAGAGTTCGATTTACGGATTAATCTAGTATTTCTTCTTTTTAATATTTGCCAAATGTTTTGGTCGAATCTTTTAGCATTATAATTTTTTTTCTTAGGAATAATATTTATTTCTGAAGTTAGAGATTCCTTTTTCTTGTCTTTTGTAATTTTTATTTTTTCTATTTGATTTCTGATTGTTCTTGTTCTATTAGCCAGGTTTTTTGTTTTTTTTTCAATTAGTGAATAATTTGTCCAATCTGTAGTTGTAGATTGAATTTGAATGGAGGATTCATCAACTGGCCGATTCTTATTAATGATTGTCGAATCTTTTTCGTTTTTAGTTTCAATCGATTCATATACTTCTTGTAATCCAAATAATGGAATTAGAGTTCTTTTTGAAAGTTCTTTTATTACTCTTTTTATAAAAAAAGTACGTTTGATAACCCATTTTTTTGTTTCTTTTGAAAATGTTAGAAAGATCTTTTTTTTTTCTTTTAAAACTAGAAAGCCAGTCTTTTTCCATTTTCGAATTTTTTTTCGGAATTCTTTTAAAAGAGGTTCAAAAAAAGAAGGTCGTTTTCGGGGAGAACCAAAAGGAAGTTTCGCTTCCATTCCCCAAATTGTTAAAAAACAAAAGTCCGCTTTTTGCTCTTTGTTTTTCATCGGATCTTTATCTGAGGATCCCTGCTTAGACCCGTGCCAGGGTTTCAGACAGAAAGGAAATAGGATTTTAATTTGAATGCCGTCTTTTAACCAGTTTTTTGGAAATTCTGTTTCGGATAATTGAACACCATTATAAGTACATTTAACATACATTTCTCTATTCCAATCTTTGAAATCCTCGGACCATTCAGGAAATTGAAATAATAGCATACGGCCAACATTCTTAGTTATTATCAATGAAGGTAATATAATATATTTTCTAAGAATTGATTGGGTTAATAATAAGAAACCTCTTATTGCTTGAGCAAAGAGAATACTATCCCAGGATTCCGCTATTTCTATCCGCGCTTTCTCTTCTCTTTTGTCCACCTCCTTTTTCCCTTTTTCTTTTCTTTCTTCCTCTACATAATCCGAAATTTTGAATTCTGTGTTTTTCCCCATCCAATTTCTAAAAATGAATTTCGCCAGACCGAAGATATCAAAAGAAAAAAAAAAGACTTTGTCTATTCTGTCCAAAAAAAGAGGGGAGTGTGCGTTTGCTTGAAACGGTTCCAAAATAGGAGTTTTCCGCCTTTTGGCGCGCACGGAGCCTTTGATTATATTTCGACGAAAATCTGATTGTTGCGAATAACGTATCAAAGATATCTCGTCTGCTTGATCAGGATTATTACTTTCGTTATTATCAGTAAAAATCACTACACGTTTGGCTTTTCTTGAACGAATCTCATTATACCCCGTCGCATCTTCATCCTCTTGGTATTCTAAATCGCTGATTAATTTGTATGACCATCGAGGAACTTTTTTATTGATTTCTTTTAGTCCAACAGATTTTTTTCGGGTTGTTTGATCGTTGGGATCTTTTATAACTATATTGAATAAAAGTTGTAAAAATTTTGTTTGATCTTTTGATTTTGAATTGATTTTTTTTCCTTGTTCTGGTTCTGGAAATACAGAAAATTTTTTCAAATGGAAATTTGATGCTGATAATAATTTTCTATCAAGCATATCCATTGCTGTTTTTTGTTCAAATTCTTGATAACCAGTAGCAAGAAGGATACCATGAATTTTATTTATACAAAAAATTTCCATCGAATTGCTTGTGGAAATTTTATTTAGAATTGAAGGGGAAAAATCAAATTTGATTTTTCCCCGATAAGGTCCGTTCAAGAAGGGGTCATATTTTTTAGGCAAGTATTCTTTTTGAGTCTGTTCATTACACAGGTACAATCTAATTCTTTTTTCGAGTACATCTAAAGTAAGAAATCCTCGATCTAGAATTTCTATTCTATTTCGAAATTCGTTGCTTAAATGGTTTTCTTTTTGTTTATTGGTATCAATCCAATTATTATATAATTCCGCAGAAGGTTTTTTTTTTTCTGTTATAGATAAAAACATCTTTCTTTGGATCATTTCCAAAAAAGTTGACAAACTGGGTGGATATGTAAAAGATATTCGTTGTTTTCCATCACTTCGGCATGTGTAAAAAAAATATTGTGAAATTTCGGTTTTTATAGCTGAGTTTTCAAATCGATTATTTTTTATATATCGAAAAGGGCGCTTCCTTTGTTTATAATCGAAAAGAAGAGTCACAAGAGGTTTTTCAAACCAGAAGAGGTTTTTTTCTTCTTTATTTTGAAGTATTTCTAACGTAGAATTTTCTTGATTCCCATCCGGATAAGAAGTTTCATAAACTTGATCCTCCTTTTCTTCCGAAAAAAGGGAAGGAGAAGGATCTTCTTCGGTGGATCCCTCTTGTTCCTCTTTAGTCTCCTTCGTTTCGAAAGTTGTTTCTATTTCTATATCTGTTTCTTCCTCGCTTTCCCCTCTTTCTTTCGTTTCTGAGGTTTCTTTCAGTTTCTTAGTAAGGATGGGTGACGGTATTCTGCCTAAATCGTAGACACAGGTAATAAATAAGAGAATACTAAAGATTCGAGCCATAGAATTTCTCACTTCTGACACGAGGT